GTAAAAGTATAGGTAGGGATGACAGGATTTGAACCCGTGACATTTTGTACCCAAAACAAACGCGCTACCAAGCTGCGCTACATCCCTTTCAATTGGTCTACAGTTTCATTGTAGAGAATCCCTGTCTTCTTTTCCATAGTGTTATTTCTTCCATTGATATACATAATTTTTATTGTCATTTCTTCTTTTTTTGGGGGGGCTCATGTCATATAACATATTGTATAACATATAATAAAATAATAAAAGACTTATCTATACCCATATGAGACGTTAAAAACAAAAAGAAGGAGGATTTTCAATGCGAGATCTAAAAACATATCTTTCCGTGGCACCAGTACTAAGTACTCTATGGTTCGGATCTTTAGCAGGTTTATTAATAGAGATCAATCGTTTATTCCCCGATGCGTTGACATTCCCCTTTTTTTAATTTTAGTTATTGATACGGGAAGGGGATTAGAGATACAATCAAATCAAATAGCTTTAACTAATTAATTGCTATTTTTTTTTTTTTTAAGACTAAATCTCAGCGAAAATCCCGGCTTAAATTTATATTCTAATAGAGTGAGAACGGGGATGGAAATGTGCTCCTAGGTCAACAGTATCATAAAAAATAGTTAAATAAGATACTGTACTGCAATTAGAAATATAGTTTGAAATAATTGTATTCCTTATTATTTACTATTTTTTGACTATTACTCTAGTGATTGCAACGAAATCTTTCATAATTCGATTTAGAGTTAGCAACTTCTATTTTTTCTTTGTTCCTTTCTTATTCGCTTCAGATTGAAAAAATGGAAGAGTTGAGCGAATCAAAAACCAAAGGGGGTTCATGGCCAAGAGTAAAGATGTCCGAGTAACGGTTATTTTGGAATGTACCAGTTGTGTCCGAAACGGGGTTAATAAAGAATCAACGGGCATTTCCAGATATATTTCCCAAAAGAATCGACACAATACGCCGAGTCGATTGGAATTGAAAAAATTCTGTCCCTATTGTTACAAACATACGGTTCATGGGGAGATAAAGAAATAGATCGAATGCAGGTCTGTTTGTCACTCTTCCAAGGAACATAAAAAATGACATATTATATATATAATATATATTTTAATATAACTAAAGTAAATCCTAATTTCTATTTCAGTCGGATCTAAAAAAAAAAGAATTAGAACTCAGAAATAGGATTTTCTGGGATAAGGAACAAACAAACCATGGATAAATCCAAGCGACCCTTTCTTAAATCCAAACGATCTTCTCGTAGGCGTTTGCCCCCGATCCAATCGGGGGATCGAATTGATTATAGAAATATGAGTTTAATTAGTCGGTTTATTAGTGAACAAGGAAAAATCTTATCTAGACGCGTGAATAGATTGACCTTGAAACAACAACGATTAATTACTATTGCTATAAAACAAGCGCGCATTTTATCTTTGTTACCTTTTCTTAATAACGAGAAACAGTTTGAAAGAACCGAGTCGACCGCTAGAACTACTGGTTTTAGAACCAGAAATAAATAGGCTTACTCTTCAATCAAATCAAAATTCCAATATGCTATGAACTCAAACCCAGATGGATATTTTGTTCGAAAAATAATCAAATCTAAATTAAATTTTCGTGTTGTAATAAAAAAAAAAAGAATCAAAGAATCGGGGAAGAATCAAAGTTTTTTTGTTTGAGCGCGTTAACTCATTTTGACGACTTTATCATCTTATCAATTTTTTCTTATACTAATTTATACTCTATCTTCCCGGAGTTCATTCTCCGGGGAATGTCATTTAAGTTTTTAGGTAAATTCCTTACAATCCTTTTCCTCTATGATCTCATTAGAAATCATATAAAGACAATTCCTATTTAATATAGCTATTTGTGCAAGTATTTTACGATTAAGAAGCAATTTACTCTTGTACAGATCATTTATAAATCGACTATAACTATAGGATACTTTATTTTCGCGAATTACTGCATTTATCCGAGTGATCCACAAACGACGAAAATCCCTCTTTTGCCTATCTCTATCCCGATGAGCAGAAACCAAAGCTCTTATTTTCTGTTGAGTAATAGTTCGAGTAAGTCTTGAATGAGCCCCCCCAAAGCTTGATGCAAATAAACGGATTTTTGTTCGACGTTTACGAGCTACATATCCTCGTCTAATTCTGGTCATTGAATAAATGAAACTTTGATGAATAACTAATTGATTTCCGTTCTTTTAGTTATTATTTTCCCCTTTACTGGTCGATTAATAACAAAACAGATTCTTCCAATGTATAAAATAAAAATTCCAATGGCTTTGGCTACTATAACCTCCCCGACCACTATATATATATTTTTTTTTTCATTGTAAACATAAAAATAAAATTTAAATGGATAAAGAAATAGTGGTTCCATCGTTTCTATGGTTACTTCTTAAACGGTGAGGTCCTTTCTATACACCGGAACCCCTTCCTGCATTTAATCAATATTCTTGGTAACTTGTACAGTTCACATCCTTTGGCTCTACCCATGAATTATATTATTTAGTAATAGGTCTTTCACAATGAGATCTAACCCATACAGTAACGGTATTTAATTATGAAAGTTAGCTAGGTAGCTGACCCTGTTAGTCCGTTTTTGCAAGAGTGGGAACATTATTTTTATGCTTATATATTTCCCCCGCTTAATGGATAACCATTTCGTACCAAAGGGGAATTGCTTCTCATCTTAAATTCAGGTGATTGGATTTGCACCAATGGAAACCATAAATTGAATACACAGGGAGATAATGGATCTTTTTGATTTGTAGATAGTGGGTGGAATTCTTCCATTGTAGCCTAATCCTATTCATATTCTATTTCTATCCTATTCACTGGTCTTGATTGATCACTGATACTGGAAACATACAGTTTGTCTTTTTTTGTGTCCCAGTCCTAGCTCATGATCTAAACGTGTCGCACATACACCCTAGTACATGTTCCTCGGCGCTGAGGACATCCCCGAAGAGCGGGGGATTTCGTGACATTTCTTATTGGCTGTCGTGTGTTTCTAATAAGTTGCTTAATGGTTGGCATGCTGTATCGTATACATAATAGGCTGGTTGAGATCGATCCTAACCGGATGATTATGAATCGCTTTTTTTTTAATCTATTTAATAGAATATTAAAATATTAAACCCGGATAAGAATATAAAGAAAATCGCAACACAACAATAGTAGGGATTTCAGCGAAATCCTTCATTCAACCGCTACAAGATCAACAATTCCATGAGCTTGGGCTTCTGTTGCTGACATAAAAACATCTCTTTCCAGATCTTCGGATACAACCCATAAGGGTTTGCCCGTTCTTTGTACATAAACCCTTGTGATGGTTTCGCGCAGTTTCAGTAGTTCTTCCGCTTCCAAGATAAATTCTCCCGTTTGTGCCTCAGAAAAAGAGGCTGCGGGTTGGTGAATCATTACCCTGATGATAAATAAATGGTTTCTCTATCTTGCAGGATGATGAGGTGCAAAAAAAAAAAAGAATTGAAGAACCGTACGGGCATTTTTTGTGCAGTGCATACGGCTCTCTAATGGAATTTACTTTCACCTTACAGCCAATAAAGAGAAAATCTAGGATCTATCAGACGCAGATCGGTAAATGATCCAATTACCACCCTTCCTTTCGGTTCGTTTCCTTTCGGGGGAGTTAAAAAATACTATGATGGTTCCGTTGCTTTATATATTTATTTCGTCTGTGATTCAGCAATCCCAAAGTTTTTTTGAGCTAAGGCAAAAAATGAATCTGTTCTATAAAAAAATAAATATTGTTAAAACCCTTCCGGTGTGAAAACAAAAAAAAGTTTGTGACGCTTAAATGGACTACCCTAAGATAAAATCGGAATATCTTATTATCTCATACTACTCTTTCGATACATAATTTAATGTAAAAAAAAAAAAGAGAGTTTTATCATATCAAATTTGAAGTGCCATGCTATTATTACTTAATATTCCTGCTAAGGCATAGTATTTTTTTCTTTCAAATTTCAAATAAAAAACTCAATGGCGCCAAGCGTGAGGGAATGCTAGACGTTTGGTAATTTCTCCCCCGACCAGGATAAAGGATCCCATTGAAGCGGCCAATCCCATGCATATTGTATGTACATCTGGTCTTACAAATTGCATAGTATCGTAAATAGCTACTCCGGGTATTACCCATCCTCCGGGAGAATTTATAAACAAATAGAGATCTTTGGTATCATCCTCTATACTGAGATATACCATAAGACCAATAAGTTGATTTGAGATCTCACTATCAACCTCTTGGCCTAAAAAAAGCAATCTTTCTCGATAAAGTCGGTTGATTAGGATAAAAAACTATTCCTTAGGAACCGTACATGCACCTTTTGAGGCATACGGTTCAAAAAATAGCGGAAAAAGATCAATGTATAAGATTCCAGCCCCTTTATTTTGGCTTAGAGTAGGTTCTATCTAACTTTTAACAAAGGAACCCCTTTTTTTTCCATAAAAAAAAGATAAGTTTTTGCTCGTTTTCCTATAACCTATAATACGAAATTCATTACACTTATCAAACACACTTCTCATTGATATATTGTTTCATCGAGATCCAATCCAAATTACGATGTAATTTTCTTGTTCCTGAAGGGGTCCCTTCCATTTTTTTAGGTTTATGCTCTACTCCAGGTAAAGATTTCCGCGATTTCTATTTGCACATATAGGATAAATGCTCCCAATACCACTTCTTTTTTTAATTCATTTGATGCCTTTCTTCCGTCAAATATTTGAGGTATTCAGCATATTATTCTATTCGATTAATTAACACTTTGAGATCACCCCTCTTTCTAATTTAATAATAAAATCGTTTATGATACAAGTAGTACGCCGATCTATTACTAATTGGGTTTTTTCTAAACGGAGCCTGGATACTTCATTTTCTTGGTCCAACCAAGCCAACCATAAATAAGTTTTATTGAGATGGTAATATTAATCTGGATCCCCCAAAAACGGATCTAATTGTACCTCACGCGCCAATTTTAAAATAAATTGATTGGGTGAAACAAGGGATATCTCAATCGAGGGAGAGAACGGGGAAATCCCATATGACCCAATATATCTGACAAGCCGCACTATACGTCAACCCAAGATGCATCTTCCTCTCCAGGACTTCGAAAAGGTACTTTTGGAACACCAATAGGCATTAACAAAAAATGAAGTACTATATTTCACTTTGATGTGGAAACGTAATAATGGGTTTAATTGTCTTCATAAAAATTGGCCGTTATTCATTTTAGCCATGGTCAGAAAGGAAGACAGAATTAATAAAGTAACTAAAATTATTCCAAATAGGTCTTTCGAATGATGACTAAGTATGGATGGATTCACTCATAGAAAATGGGCTCAACCCACCATTGCGTATTGGGGCTTATCGGGTATAGAATAGATCTGCTTCTCTTTGTTCCTACGAACAGAATTGATTGATTATTGCCAGCAGAAGAGAACAAATATTATCTCCTGCTCGGAGAGAATCCACTGAAGGGGGGAGGTCCATAGTATCGTTTTAAAAATGCAATAAAGTTACATAGTCTTTATCTTTCTTTGATAAAAAGGGGTATTTCCATGGGTTTGCCTTGGTATCGTGTTCATACCGTTGTATTGAATGATCCCGGTCGGTTGATTGCTGTCCATATAATGCATACAGCTCTGGTTGCTGGTTGGGCCGGTTCAATGGCTCTATATGAATTAGCCGTTTTTGATCCTTCTGATCCCGTTCTTGATCCAATGTGGAGACAAGGTATGTTCGTTATACCCTTCATGACTCGTTTAGGAATAACTAATTCGTGGGGTGGTTGGAGTATCACAGGGGGGGCTGTAACGAATTCAGGCATTTGGAGTTACGAAGGTGTGGCCGGAGCGCATATTGTGTTTTCTGGCTTGTGCTTCTTAGCAGCTATTTGGCATTGGGTGTATTGGGATCTAGCAATATTTACTGATGAACGTACAGGAAAACCGTCTTTGGATTTGCCCAAGATTTTTGGAATTCATTTATTTCTTTCAGGGGTGGCTTGTTTTGGTTTTGGCGTATTTCATGTAACAGGTTTGTATGGCCCTGGAATATGGGTGTCCGATCCTTATGGACTAACTGGAAAAGTACAATCTGTAAATCCAGCGTGGGGTGTGGAAGGTTTTGATCCGTTTGTTTCGGGCGGAATAGCCTCTCATCATATTGCAGCGGGTACATTGGGCATATTAGCGGGCCTATTTCATCTTAGTGTTCGTCCGCCTCAACGTCTATACAAAGGATTACGTATGGGCAATATTGAAACCGTCCTTTCCAGTAGTATCGCTGCTGTCTTTTTTGCTGCTTTTGTAGTTGCTGGAACTATGTGGTATGGTTCAGCAACTACCCCCATCGAATTATTTGGTCCCACTCGTTATCAATGGGATCAGGGATACTTCCAGCAAGAAATATATAGAAGAGTTAGTGCTGGACTCGCTGAAAATCAAAGTTTCTCAGAAGCTTGGTCTAAAATTCCGGAAAAACTTGCTTTTTATGATTACATTGGGAATAATCCGGCAAAGGGGGGGTTATTCAGAGCGGGCTCAATGGACAACGGGGATGGAATAGCTGTTGGATGGTTAGGACACCCCATCTTTAGAGATAAAGAAGGGCGTGAACTTTTTGTACGTCGTATGCCTACCTTTTTCGAAACATTTCCAGTTGTTTTGGTAGATGGAGACGGAATTGTTAGAGCTGATGTTCCTTTTAGAAGGGCAGAATCAAAGTATAGTGTTGAACAAGTAGGTGTAACTGTTGAGTTCTACGGCGGCGAACTTAACGGAGTTAGTTATAGTGATCCTGCTACTGTTAAAAAATATGCTAGACGCGCTCAATTGGGTGAAATTTTTGAATTAGATCGTGCTACTTTGAAATCTGATGGTGTGTTTCGTAGCAGTCCGAGGGGTTGGTTTACTTTTGGACATGCTTCGTTTGCTTTGCTCTTTTTCTTCGGACACATTTGGCATGGTGCTCGAACCTTATTCAGAGATGTTTTTGCTGGTATTGACCCAGATTTGGATGCTCAAGTAGAATTTGGCGCATTCCAAAAACTTGGAGATCCAACTACAAAAAGACAAGTAGTCTGATATAATATAACATTGTTATCGCATCTTTCGAATCGACTTTTTTCTTTGACTTTTGCTCTTTCTTTAGGTAGGAGATGATCCAAAATAAACAGGTATGGAAGCTATAATTGTAAACCACGATCGAATCTATGGAAGCATTGGTTTATACATTCCTTTTAGTCTCGACTCTAGGGATCATTTTTTTCGCTATCTTTTTTCGAGAACCCCCTAAAGTTCCAACGAAAAAGGTGAAATAAAATAAATGATTTTTCATTTTCTCAATTGAAGTACTAAGCCTCCCGATATTGGGAGGCTTAGTACTTTAACTAGAACTAGTCCCCGTGTTCCTCGAATGGATCTCTTAGTTGTTGAGAGGGTTGCCCAAAAGCGGTATATAAGGCATACCCAGTAAAA